TTCCTTTATATTATTTTCTAGTAGGGTCAGCTAAACAAGCTATCGGGCCCATACCCCGAAAATGATGGTCTAACCCCTTCCCCTGCTAATGAACCCCCAAGCAAAACTAATCTTCGCTCTTAGTCTTACCCTTGGCACAACCCTTACAATCTCAAGCAATCACTGAGTCATAGCTTGAGCTGGACTCGAAATCAACACTCTTGCCATCCTCCCATTAATCTCAAAATCCCACCACCCTCGTGCTATTGAAGCCGCAACCAAATATTTCTTAGTCCAAGCAGCTGCTTCCGCCTTAGTCTTGTTCTCAAGCATAACCAATGCCTGGCATACTGGCCAATGGGACATCACCCAACTATCTCACCCAACTTCGTGCCTAGTCCTAACTGTAGCTCTCGCAATAAAACTAGGCCTAGTTCCATTTCACTTTTGATTTCCAGAAGTCCTCCAAGGCTCCTCTCTTATCGTAGGCCTTCTCTTATCTACTGTCATAAAATTCCCACCAATCACCCTACTATACCTAACCTCCCCATCATTAAAATCCACTGTACTGGTATCCATAGCTATTCTCTCCACAGCCCTAGGAGGATGAATAGGACTGAACCAAACACAAACCCGAAAAATCCTAGCTTTCTCCTCCATCTCGCATCTCGGCTGAATAGCTATCATTGTCACCTACAGCCCTAAACTTGCTCTACTAAACTTCTATCTATACACACTAATAACTGCAGCTGTATTTCTCTCCCTAAACTCTATTAAAGCCCTAAAACTATCAACCTTAATAACCACATGAACAAAAACCCCTTCCCTCAACGCAATCCTCATACTTACACTACTCTCCCTAGCCGGCCTGCCACCCCTGACAGGATTCCTCCCAAAATGACTCATTATTCAAGAATTAACCAAACAAGAAATAGCCCTGGCAGCCACAGCTATCGCCCTCCTCTCTCTCCTAGGATTATTCTTCTACCTCCGTCTTGCATACTGCGCAACAATTACCCTTCCCCCACACACTGTAAACCACATAAAACAGTGATACACTAGCAAGTCAACCAACACCCTAGTAGCTATCCTGACTACCATATCCCTTATACTCCTCCCCATCTCCCCTATCATCCTCACTATTGTGTAAAACATAAGAAACTTAGGATCACCTAAACCGAAGGCCTTCAAAGCCTTAGACAAGAGTTAAACTCTCTTAGTTTCTGTTAAGACCCGCAGGACTCTAGCCTGCATCTCCTAAATGCAACTCAGGTGCTTTAACTAAGCTAGGGCCTTTACACCTCAACTAGACAGATGGGCTTCGATCCCATGATACTATAGTTAACAGCTATATGCCACAACCACCTGGCCTCTGCCTATATAGACCCCGGCACACAATTAGTATGCATCGATGAGCTTGCAACCCACCATGAACTTCACTACAGAGTCGATAAGAAGAGGAATTAAACCTCTGTAAAAAGGACTACAGCCTAACGCTTAAACACTCAGCCATCTTACCTATGACATTCGTTAACCGATGATTATTCTCTACCAACCACAAAGACATTGGCACCCTATACCTAATTTTCGGTGCATGAGCCGGAATAGTAGGAACTGCCCTAAGCCTCCTTATTCGAGCAGAGCTCGGCCAGCCCGGCGCGCTACTAGGAGACGACCAAGTCTACAATGTAATCGTCACAGCCCATGCTTTCGTAATGATCTTCTTTATAGTTATACCTATCATGATCGGTGGCTTCGGAAACTGATTAGTACCCCTAATAATTGGAGCCCCCGACATAGCATTCCCCCGAATAAACAACATAAGCTTTTGACTCCTCCCTCCATCTTTCCTCCTCCTGCTAGCCTCCTCCACCGTAGAAGCAGGCGTAGGAACTGGCTGAACTGTCTACCCCCCTCTAGCTGGCAACCTAGCCCATGCCGGCGCCTCAGTAGATCTAGCCATCTTTTCCCTTCATCTAGCAGGTATCTCCTCTATCCTAGGAGCTATTAACTTCATCACAACAGCAATCAACATAAAACCCCCTGCATTATCACAATACCAAACACCTCTGTTCGTCTGATCCGTATTAATCACCGCAGTCCTTCTTCTACTTTCCCTACCTGTCCTAGCCGCAGGAATTACTATGCTTCTAACAGACCGCAACCTAAATACTACCTTCTTTGACCCCGCCGGCGGAGGAGACCCAGTACTATACCAGCACCTCTTCTGATTCTTTGGCCACCCAGAAGTCTACATCCTAATTCTACCAGGATTTGGAATTATCTCCCATGTCGTAGCCTACTATGCAGGCAAAAAAGAACCATTCGGCTATATAGGAATAGTATGAGCAATGCTATCAATCGGATTCCTTGGCTTCATTGTCTGAGCCCACCACATGTTCACAGTAGGAATAGACGTAGATACCCGAGCATACTTTACATCCGCCACCATAATCATTGCCATCCCAACCGGTATTAAAGTGTTTAGCTGATTAGCCACACTGCACGGCGGAACAATCAAATGAGATCCCCCAATACTATGAGCCTTAGGATTCATCTTCCTATTTACAGTCGGAGGACTTACAGGAATCGTCCTGGCAAACTCCTCGCTAGACATTGCCCTACACGACACCTACTACGTAGTAGCTCACTTCCACTACGTTCTGTCAATAGGCGCAGTATTCGCAATTCTGGCAGGCTTTACACACTGATTCCCCCTATTCACGGGATACACTCTTCACTCCACATGAGCCAAAACTCACTTCGGAGTGATATTCGTAGGAGTAAACCTAACTTTCTTCCCCCAACACTTCCTAGGCCTAGCAGGAATACCACGACGATATTCCGACTACCCAGACGCTTACACACTATGAAATACCATCTCTTCAATCGGTTCCCTAATCTCCATAACAGCTGTAATTATACTAGTATTCATCATCTGAGAAGCCTTTGCATCAAAACGTAAAGCCACTCAGCCAGAACTAACAAGCACCAACATTGAATGAATTCACGGCTGCCCACCCCCTTTCCACACCTTTGAGGAACCAGCCTTTGTCCAAGTTCAAGAAAGGAAGGAGTCGAACCCCCATATGTTGGTTTCAAGCCAACCGCATATAAACCACTTATGCTTCTTTCTCCATAAAGAGATGTTAGTTAAACCAATAACATAGTCTTGTCAAGACTAAATTACTAGTGAAAATCCAGTACATCTCAACACACGAACTATGGCCAACCACTCACAATTTGGATTCCAAGACGCTTCATCCCCAATCATGGAGGAACTCACACAGTTCCACGACCATGCCCTAATGGTTGCTCTAGCTATCTGCAGCCTAGTACTCTACCTTCTAACTCACATGCTTACAGAAAAATTGTCCTCAAGCACAGTCAATGCACAAGAAATTGAACTTGTCTGAACAATCCTTCCAGCAATAGTCCTTGTCATGCTTGCTCTCCCATCCCTTCGAATTCTCTACATAATAGACGAAATCAACGAACCTGACCTCACCCTGAAAGCCATCGGCCACCAATGATACTGAACCTACGAATACACCGACCTAAAAGATCTTACATTCGACTCGTACATAACACCCACAGCCGACCTCCCCCTAGGCCATTTCCGCCTTCTAGAAGTCGACCACCGCGTAATCATCCCAACAAACTCTACCGTCCGAGTTATCGTCACCGCAGACGATGTCCTTCACTCTTGAGCCGTCCCAAGCCTAGGTGTAAAGACTGACGCAATCCCAGGACGCCTCAACCAAACCTCCATTTTCACTCCTCGACCTGGTGTCTACTATGGCCAATGCTCAGAAATTTGCGGGGCTAACCACAGCTTCATGCCTATCGTAGTCGAAGCCGTCCCCCTCGCTAACTTCGAAAGCTGATCATCCCTAACATCCTCCTAATCATTAAGAAGCTATGAACCAGCACTAGCCTTTTAAGCTAGAGAAAGAGGGAAGTCCCTCCTTAATGAGATGCCTCAACTAAATCCAAACCCTTGATTTTTTATCATGCTCACTTCGTGACTCACCTTTTCCTTAATCATTCAACCGAAACTCCTCTCTTTTGTCACCACAAATCCCCCATCTAACAAGGTGCCAACAACTCACAGCACTACCCCCTGAACCTGACCATGAACCTAAGCTTTTTCGATCAATTCTCAAGCCCATCCCTCCTAGGAATCCCCCTAATCCTCATCGCAATAACATTTCCAGCCCTACTACTTCCCTCCCCTAACAACCGATGAATCACTAGCCGACTCTCAACTCTCCAACTGTGATTTATCAACCTCATTACAAAACAACTAATAATCCCACTAGACAAGAAAGGCCACAAGTGAGCTCTAATCTTAACCTCACTAATAATCTTCCTCCTATTAATTAACCTGCTAGGCCTCTTACCCTACACATTCACCCCAACAACCCAACTATCCATAAACCTGGCCCTAGCTTTCCCGCTCTGGCTTGCCACCCTGCTTACAGGCCTACGAAACCAACCCTCCGCCTCCCTAGGCCACCTCCTCCCAGAGGGCACCCCCACCCCCCTAATCCCAGCCCTAATTCTCATCGAAACAACAAGCCTCCTTATTCGTCCTCTCGCACTAGGAGTCCGCCTAACAGCTAACCTAACAGCTGGTCACCTCCTCATTCAACTTATCTCCACGGCCACAACAGTACTATTCTCCACAATACCAGCAGTCTCTCTCCTAACCTTTCTAGTCCTATTTCTGCTGACTATTCTAGAAGTGGCAGTAGCTATAATTCAAGCCTACGTTTTCGTCCTGCTACTAAGCCTCTATCTACAAGAAAACATTTAACCCAATGGCTCACCAAGCACACTCTTACCACATAGTAGACCCCAGCCCATGACCTATTTTTGGAGCCGCCGCCGCTCTCCTTACCACTTCAGGCCTAACCATATGATTCCACTACAACAACCCCTACCTCCTAATCATTGGACTTATCACCACCGCGCTCGTTATATTCCAATGATGGCGAGATATTGTACGAGAAAGCACATTCCAAGGCCACCACACTCCAACTGTTCAAAAAGGCCTACGCTACGGAATAGTCCTATTCATCATCTCAGAAGCTTTTTTCTTCCTCGGCTTTTTCTGAGCTTTCTTCCACTCAAGCCTCGCTCCTACCCCAGAACTAGGAGGTCAATGACCACCTGTAGGGATCACACCCCTAAACCCAATAGAAGTTCCACTCCTAAACACTGCCATCCTCCTAGCCTCAGGTGTCACCGTAACATGAGCCCACCATAGTATCACAGAAGCTAACCGTAAGCAAGCCATCCAGGCCCTCACTCTAACCGTCCTCCTAGGCATTTACTTCACCGCCCTGCAAGCCATAGAATACTATGAAGCCCCCTTTTCCATTGCCGACGGAGTATACGGCTCTACTTTCTTTGTTGCTACAGGATTCCACGGCCTACATGTCATCATCGGCTCAACCTTCCTACTAGTCTGCCTTCTACGATTAATCAAATTCCACTTTACATCCAATCACCACTTCGGATTTGAAGCAGCCGCCTGATACTGACACTTCGTAGACGTCGTATGACTATTCCTCTACATTTCTATCTACTGATGAGGATCTTACTCTTCTAGTATAGCTATTACAATCGACTTCCAATCCTTAGAGTCTGGTTCAACCCCAGAGAAGAGTAATGAACATAATCCTGTTCATATTTATCTTATCCCTGACCTTAAGCCTAGCATTAACCACCCTAAACTTCTGACTGGCCCAAATAAACCCAGACTCAGAAAAACTCTCCCCCTATGAATGTGGATTTGACCCCTTAGGATCTGCCCGACTCCCCTTTTCAGTACGATTTTTCCTAGTAGCCATTCTATTCTTACTCTTTGACCTAGAAATCGCCCTCTTACTGCCCCTCCCATGAGCCACACAATTAGACTCCCCAACCACTACTTTAACCTGAGCCTTTACCCTCCTCCTTCTCCTTACACTAGGCCTAGTATACGAATGAACCCAAGGGGGACTAGAATGAGCAGAATAATAGAAAGCTAGTCTAAACAAGACAGTTGATTTCGGCTCAACAGATTATAGTTCTCACCCTATAGCTTTCTTTATGTCCTACCTCCATTTAAGCTTTTACTCAGCCTTCACCCTAAGCAGCCTAGGCCTAGCCTTCCACCGAACACACCTAGTTTCCGCCCTACTATGCCTAGAAAGTATAATACTCTCAATATACGTAGCCCTAACCATATGACCAATCCAAATGCAAGCCCCCTCCTTCACTATTATCCCCATCCTCATACTAACATTCTCTGCCTGCGAGGCAAGTACAGGCCTGGCACTCCTAGTTGCCTCCACCCGCACCCACGGCTCCGACCACCTTCACAACTTCAATCTACTACAATGCTAAAAGTTATTATTCCTACCTTCATACTCCTCCCCCTAACATTCCTATCACCTGCTAAACACCTGTGAACCAACATCACCGCTCACAGCCTACTAATCGCAGCCATCAGCCTCCAATGATTTACCCCAACCTACTACCCCAACAAAACTTCAACACCATGAGCATCCATTGACCAAATCTCTTCCCCACTGCTTATCCTCTCATGCTGATTGCTCCCCCTTATGATTATAGCCAGCCAAAATCACCTAGAACAAGAACCTATCGCCCGAAAACGAATCTTTACTACAACCATCCTCTTAGCTCAATTGTCCATCCTCCTAGCCTTCTCAGCCTCAGAACTACTATTATTCTACATTGCCTTCGAAGCCACCCTCATCCCCACCTTAATCCTCATCACACGATGAGGCAGCCAACCAGAACGCCTAAACGCTGGTATTTACCTGCTATTCTACACACTAGCCAGCTCACTACCCCTTTTAATTGTCATCTTACACCTACAAAATCAAACTGGTACACTTTTCTTCTCTATACTAAAACTATCACAACCAATAATAACCACCTCCTGAACAGGACTCGCATCAAGCCTAGCCCTCTTACTCGCCTTCATAGTTAAAGCACCCTTATATGGACTTCACCTCTGACTCCCTAAAGCCCATGTCGAAGCCCCTATCGCTGGCTCAATGTTACTGGCTGCTCTCCTCCTAAAACTAGGAGGATACGGTATCATACGCATCACAGTACTAGTGAACCCAGCACTAAATAACCTCCACTACCCATTCATTACCCTAGCCCTATGAGGTGCACTAATAACTAGCGCCATCTGCCTACGGCAAATCGACCTAAAATCATTAATCGCCTACTCATCTGTCAGTCACATAGGCCTAGTTGTAGCTGCAACAATAATCCAAACTCAATGAGCATTCTCAGGAGCCATAATCCTAATAATCGCCCACGGGCTCACCTCCTCCATACTATTTTGCTTGGCCAATACCAATTACGAACGAACCCACAGCCGAATCTTACTTCTCACCCGAGGCCTTCAACCCCTCCTACCTCTCATAGCCACCTGATGACTTCTAGCAAACCTAACAAACATAGCACTTCCCCCAACAATCAACCTCATAGCAGAACTCACCATTATAGTCGCCCTTTTCAACTGATCCTCTTTCACAATTATCCTAACAGGCACTGCAATCTTACTCACCGCCTCATACACCCTCTACATGCTCACCATCACACAACGAGGTCCTCTACCATCCCACATCACATCCATCCAGAATTCCTCTACCCGAGAGCACCTCCTCATGGCCCTACATACAATCCCTATGGCCCTTCTCATTCTCAAACCCGAGCTCATTTCAAGTATCCCCGCATGCAAGTATAGTTTCAAACAAAACATTAGATTGTGATTCTAAAAATAGAAGTTAAACCCTTCTTACCTGCCGAGGGGAGGTTCAACCAGCAGGAACTGCTAACTCTTGCATCTGAGTCTAAAACCTCAGCCCCCTTACTTTCAAAGGATAACAGTAATCCAATGGTCTTAGGAACCATAAATCTTGGTGCAACTCCAAGTGAAAGTAATGGACCTACCACTAGTCCTCAATACATTCATACTCCTAACTCTAGCCACCCTTTCCACTCCCATTATCTTCCCCCTTCTATCAAGCAGTCTCAAAAATTCCCCAGCCACTATTACACGGACAGTAAAAACTTCCTTCCTAATGAGCCTTGCACCCATAATAATCTACATCTATTCAGGAACTGAAGGCCTCACCACCTTATGAGAATGAAAATACATCATAAACTTTAAAATCCCAATCAGCCTAAAAATAGATTTCTACTCCCTTACATTCTTCCCAATCGCCCTCTTTGTCTCCTGATCTATTCTTCAATTCGCAACATGATATATAGCAACAGACCCCTACATCACAAAATTCTTCACTTATCTCCTACTCTTCTTAATCGCCATGCTAATCCTAATCCTTGCCAATAACCTATTCGTTCTCTTCATCGGCTGAGAAGGAGTAGGAATCATATCCTTCCTCCTAATTAGCTGATGACACGGCCGAGCAGAAGCCAACACCGCTGCCCTCCAAGCTGTTTTATATAACCGAGTCGGAGACGTAGGACTTATCTTATGCATAGCATGACTAGCCTCCACAATAAACACTTGAGAAATCCACCAACTCACCTCCTCATCCCAAACCCCAACCCTCCCTCTCCTAGGCCTGATTCTAGCTGCAACAGGAAAATCCGCCCAATTTGGCCTCCACCCATGACTTCCAGCCGCCATAGAAGGCCCAACTCCTGTATCCGCCCTCCTCCACTCCAGCACTATAGTAGTTGCAGGCATCTTCCTACTTATTCGCACCCATCCCCTATTTAACAACAACCAAACCGCCTTAACTCTCTGCCTCTGCCTTGGAGCTCTCTCCACATTATTTGCAGCCACATGTGCCCTTACCCAAAATGACATCAAAAAAATCATTGCTTTCTCCACCTCAAGTCAACTAGGCCTAATGATAGTAACAATTGGACTCAACCTCCCACAACTAGCCTTCCTCCACATTTCAACCCATGCATTCTTCAAAGCCATGCTTTTCCTATGCTCAGGATCCATCATCCACAATCTAAATGGAGAACAGGACATTCGAAAAATGGGAGGATTACAGAAGATACTTCCAACAACAACATCATGCCTTACCATTGGTAACCTCGCTCTTATAGGAACCCCATTTCTAGCAGGCTTCTATTCAAAAGACCAGATTATCGAAAGCCTAAACACCTCATACCTCAACACATGGGCCCTAGTCCTTACACTCCTAGCCACATCCTTCACAGCAGTCTACACCATGCGCATAATCATCCTAGTGCAATCCGGCTTCGTCCGAATTCCACCCTTAGTCCCAATAAATGAAAACAACCCCGCAGTAACTTCCCCCATCACCCGCCTTGCACTCGGAAGCATCACAGCAGGATTTGTCATTACCTCCTACATCCTCCCAACAAACACCCCTCCCACAACCATACCCCTGTACATTAAAATCACAGCACTAGTAGTTACAATCCTAGGAATCGCCCTGGCCCTAGAAATCTCAAAAATAGCTCAAACCTTAATCCTCACAAAACAAACCCGCTTCTCAAACTTTTCCACATCCCTAGGCTACTTCAATCCCCTAATCCATCGCCTCAGCACAACAACCCTCCTAGGCGGGGGCCAAAAAATTGCCTCCCACCTAGTAGATCTTTCCTGATTCAAAATACTAGGCCCAGAAGGACTAGCTAATCTACAAGTATCAGCAGCCAAAACTGCTACCACCTACCACTCCGGCCTAATCAAAGCCTACCTAGGATCATTCGCCCTATCCACCATCATCATCCTAGCATCGGCATACAGAACCCACTTAATGGCACTCAATTTTCGTAAAAAACACCCCCTAATGAAAGTCGTCAACGACGCCCTAATCGACCTTCCTACCCCATCAAACATCTCTTCTTGATGGAATTTCGGATCTCTTCTAGGGATCTGCCTAATCACACAAATCGTCACCGGCCTACTGCTAGCTACCCATTACACAGCGGATACTTCCCTAGCTTTCGCTTCCGTCGCCCACATATGCCGAGACGTCCAATTTGGCTGACTAATCCGAAACCTACACGCAAACGGAGCCTCCTTCTTCTTCATCTGTATCTACTTCCACATCGGCCGAGGGTTCTACTATGGCTCATACCTAAATAAAGAGACCTGAAACGTTGGAGTCCTCCTACTTCTAGCCCTTATGGCCACCGCTTTTGTAGGATACGTTCTGCCCTGAGGACAGATATCATTCTGAGGGGCCACAGTCATCACCAACCTATTCTCAGCTATCCCTTACATTGGCCAAACACTAGTAGAATGAGCCTGAGGCGGATTCTCAGTAGATAACCCAACTCTCACTCGATTCTTCGCCCTTCACTTCTTACTCCCATTTGTCATCGCAGGCATAACACTAGTACACCTCACCCTATTACATGAAACAGGATCAAACAACCCACTAGGAATCCCCTCAGATTGTGACAAAATCCCATTCCATCCATATTATACAATCAAGGATATTCTAGGATTCGCCCTAATACTTGTCCTACTCGTTAGCCTAGCCTTATTTTCCCCCAACCAACTAGGTGACCCAGAAAACTTTACACCAGCCAACCCCCTAGCAACACCCCCCCACATTAAACCAGAATGATACTTCCTATTCGCATACGCAATTCTACGATCCATTCCAAACAAACTAGGAGGCGTTCTAGCCTTAGCTGCTTCAGTCCTAGTCCTATTCCTCATACCCCTCCTCCACACATCCAAACAACGCTCAATAACCTTCCGACCTATCTCACAAATCCTATTCTGAACTCTAGTTGCCAACCTTCTCATCCTAACCTGAGTCGGCAGCCAGCCTGTTGAACATCCATTCATCATTATTGGCCAACTAGCTTCACTCTCCTACTTCACAATCATTCTAATTCTCTTCCCTATTGCAGCACTACTAGAGAACAAGCTGCTCAAACTCTAATCAGCCCCATCTAACTCTAATAGTTTATAAAAACATTGGTCTTGTAAGCCAAAGATTGAAGACTACACCCCTTCTTAGAGTTACATCCACCCAACCATCTCAGAAAGAAAGGAATTAAACCTTTATCACCAACTCCCAAAGCTGGCATTTTCATTAAACTACCTTCTGACCCCCCTAAACAGCCCGAATTGCCCCCCGTGACAACCCTCGCACAAGCTCCAACACCACAAACAAAGTCAGCAATAAACCTCACCCCCCAATCAAAAACAACCCCGCCCCCCACGAATAAAACATCGCTACCCCACTAAAATCCACCCGAACCCACGATAAACCCCCACTATCCACAGTCCCACTATCCACCAACGACTCAAACAGTCCTCCCACAACACCCCCAACCATGACAACGACCCCCATCCCTACTCCATACCCAACAACCCCTCAATCAGCCCAAGCCTCGGGGTAAGGATCCGCTGCCAAAGCCACGGAATAAACAAACACCACTAACATACCTCCAAGATATACCATAACCAGAGCTAAGGACACAAAAGAAGCCCCTAAACTTACCAACCACCCACACCCAGCAATTGACGCCACAACCAACCCTATCACCCCATAATAAGGAGAAGGGTTGGAGGCGACTGCCAAACCTCCCAAAACGAAACACGCACCTAAAAATAACACAAATTCTATCATAAGTTCCTGCCCGGCTTTTCTCCGAAACCTACGGCCTGAAAAGCCGTTGTTATGTAATTTTAACTACAGGAACCCCC